TTCCGAGTATATGGAATGTGCTAAAGATTCAAAACTCATTTTTATCTTTTTTTTTTTCGAAAAAAAAAAAAAAATAATCCATTAAAATTTATGCGAAATGCTTTTCTATTTCTAGAATGTCCAATATATGTTTTATATCTTCTATGCGAAAATGTTTCATTTTCATAAGGTCTTTTTCACTGTTATTCAAAAGGTCTAATAATGTATGTATATTGGACCTTTTAAGGCAATTATAGACCCTGGGGTGCAATTCTAATTGGTCAATAAAAATATATTTCAATGCTATTTCGTTTTGATTTTTACTTGGTTTAGCCAATCTATCATGAAAAGTAAAAGGGGGTAAAGTAACTTTGTGTTGGTTTTTTTCTAAATGGAAATTTTCTTCTTCTGCATGTAAAAAGGGAATAAATAAATCAATCAAATTCCGGGAAGCCTCATGAAGTGCTTCTTTAGGAGTTAAACTTCCATTTGTCCATATTTCGAGAAAAAGTATCTCTTGTTTTTCATTCCCATTCGCATAAGAATGAATACTATGATTGGCATTTCGAACAGGCATGAATACAGCATCTATAGGATAACTTCCGTCTTGAAAGTTATTTGGCGTTTTTATACGATACCCGCGATGCCTTTCGAGTTGTAATTCAATACACAAATTAATTGGTTCCGTTAGGTTCGCTATAGGCTGTGTATTATCAACGATTTCCACCGAAGGTGGTAAGATGATGTCTTGAGCAGTTACATATCGGGGACCCTTGACACAAATAGACGCATCACGAGTTCCATAAAGATTACTTCTCAATACAATTTCTTTCAAATTCATTAAAATTTCATGTACAGATTCTTGAATACCCACTATGGTAGAATATTCATGTGGTATTTTATCAAATTTTGCGCGTGTGATACATGTTCCTTCTATTTCTCCAAGCAAAGCTCTTCGCATCGCAATGCCTATTGTATCGGCTTGGCCTTTCATAAGTGGAGCCAGAATAAAGCGTCCATAATAAAGACGCTTACTGTCTACTCGTGATTCAACACACTTCCACTGCAGTGTCTGAGTAGATACTGTTACCTTCTCGTGAACCATAGTAATATTATTTGATCAGATCATTGAATTATTTATTTCTCTTGAAATATCTTCAATGTTTATTTTTATACACGTCTTTTTTTAGGAGGTCTACAGCCATTATGGGGCATAGGGGTTACATCTCGTATGAAACTTAATAGTATACCACTTCTACGAATAGCTCTTAATGCCGCATCTCTTCCGAGACCGGGGCCTTTTATCATGACTTCTGCTCGTTGCATACCTTGATCCACTACTGTCCGAATAGCATTTCCCGCTGCGGTTTGAGCGGCAAATGGCGTCCCTCGTCTTGTACCCTTGAATCCACAAGTACCGGCGGAGGACCACGAAATTACCCGACCCCTTACATCTGTAATAGTCACAATAGTATTGTTGAAACTTGCTTGAACATGAATAACTCCCTTTGGTATTCTACGCGCATTTTTACGTGAACCAATACGTCTATTCTTACGTGAACCAGTTCTTGGTATAGGTTTTGCCATATTTTATCATCTCATAAATATAAGTCAGAGATATATGGATATATCCATTTCATGTCAAAACAGATCCTTTATTTTTATTTCTGTATTTGTACAACGGTTCCTTTAGATTTATAGAGTCCTTTTTTGTTTCGAAAGATTATCCTTGTCTTTGTTTATGTCTCGGGTTGGAACAAATTACTATAATTCGTCCCCGCCTACGGATCAGTCGACATTTTTCACAAATTTTACGCACAGAGGCTCTTATTTTCATATTTATCATTCCTTAACTTAATTCTAACTTTCTTTATTGGAAGAAAATAAGTTTCTTGAAATTTTGAACTTCGAATTGTATACCCCAAAAATGAATGTTGAAATTGAAAAAACCATCTAATTATTGGAATCTTTTTTCGGAGTCTATAAATTATACGTCCGCTGGTTGAATCATAACGACTTGATATAATTCGCATATCAGAAGGATTACCATATATAACACAAAAGTTCTCCACCGATTCCTTCTAATCGAGCCTCTTTGTCTGTCATTATACCCCGAGAAGTAGAAAGAATTACAATCCCCATTCCGCCTAAAATTCTAGGAATTCGTTGATAGTTAGAATATATTCGTAGACCGGGTCGACTGATCCGTTTTAAATTTAAAACAGCTTTATATGGTCCTTTCCTATTCCTTCTATGTCGTAGGGTTAAAACCAAAAAATCTTTGTTGTTTTCCTGATGTTTCCGCGTGTTTTCAATAAAACCTTCGCGTAAAAGGATTTTAACAATGTTTTCAGTAATGTTAGTAGATGGTATTCGAACTGTTCTTTTTTTATTCATGTCAGCATTTCGTATAGAGGTTATTATGTCAGCAATAGTGTCTTTATTCATGATAAACTCAGATTATTGTTGTACTCGAATTTTGATATAATCAACATGCTCTTTTTCTGTTTTTCTTTATTTTGTAATTATGAATTCTTAAAGGCATATACGTGAGACACAACCAATCTACTACTAATAATAATAATAAATCTCAATTTACTAAATAATCTTAATCAATTTCAGTTAAATACTATAACTATATTAATTATATTAATTATGTTATGGTCTCTTCTTATAATACTTCGGGTGCTAATGAAACTATTTTAGTGAAATTTAACTGTCTTAATTCCCGGGCGATCGCGCCAAAAATTCGAGTTCCTTTTGGATTTCCTTCTTGATCAATAACAACCGCAGCATTGTCATCATATCGTATGATCATACCGTTCTCACGTTTGAGTTCTTTACAAGTACGTACAATTACAGCTCTGATCACTTCTGATCGTTCTAGAGGTGTATTTGGTACTGCTTCCTTGATTACAGCAACAATAACGTCACCAATATGAGCATATCGTCGATTACTAGCTCCTATGATTCGAATACACATTAATTCTCGGGCTCCGCTGTTATCCGCTACATTCAAATGGCTTTGGGGTTGAATCATTTTTTTATCTGTTTTTTCAATTAACACAAAGGGCGAAGTAAAAAAAAAAAAAAGAAATGTTGTTTGTTCAAAACAAAAAAGGAAACCTGCAATTGTTTTTTTTTTTTTTTTTCATCCAAAAAACCTTTTCTTTTGGTTCTACGTTCCTATACCGAAATAATGAATTGAGTTCGTATAGGCATTTTTGATGCCGCTATTGAAATAGCCCTTCTGGCTATATTTTCTGCTACTCCGCTGATTTCATAAAGTATTCTACCGGGTTTAACGACAGCTACCCAATATTCGGGAGATCCTTTCCCCGAACCCATACGGGTTTCTGTAGGTCTTATTGTAACTGGTTTGTCTGGAAATATACGTACCCATATTTTCCCACCGCGGCGGGCATGTCGTGTCATTGCTCGTCGACCGGCTTCAATTTGTCGAGATGTGATCCAAGCGGGTTCAAGCGCTTGAAGAGCATATCTACCGAAGCAAATACGATTACCTCGATAAGATATTCCTTTCATTCTTCCTCTATGATGTTTACGGAATCTGGTTCTTTTGGGGTTATAGTTGATGGTTGTTTATTAATTCCATCTCTACTACAGAACTGGACATGAGAGTTTCTTCTCATCCAGCTCCTCGCGACTGAAACGATTAAAAAATAATATCGATGTATTTATATCTATGTATTTAATGAATAATATACTGAAAAAATATATTGACTCATGATATTTTTTGAAATTTCATCTAATCTATTAGAAATTTGTATATCTTGTTTTGATATATAACTAAACATGGATTCGATTTATAGAGAATTTTTATTTAGAGATACATTTAGAGATAATAGTATAGATAAAGTAATTTTGTTATAAGGTTATAATGAATCTTTATTTTGTTTTGCTTTTTATTATCATATCGGATCGTCTAAAATTTAGAAATCCAATAAAATAAAAATTTTCGCGGGCGGATATTTACTCTTTCAATATTCCGTTGTAGGATTAGTCGATGACATGACCTTTCAGAATAAATGAATTGGTTTCTGGTTCGTTCCGCCATCCTACCCAATGAATCATTAAGATTCGTTTTCAATAGAATCTTATGTATTCACAGGTTCTATCGTTCTCATCGCTTCTCGATTAATGGTTAAGTCTGACTTCTACAACGGAGCCCCTAACGAAATTTGATTTGTTCTTGAGTCAATCCTCTCAGTATTTATTGGCTCGGGGCTCTTGATTCTTTTTCTATGAACAGATTTCTATAATTATAGACCAATCATTATTAATGCTTTATTACATTCCGCGTTATGAGATGAATCATAGACCTTACATATTGGAATCATATATCATTGATATTTTTTTTTTTTCTCTCTTTCTCTCATCCTTCCATTTATCCGCATACTTTTTTTCTTTACAACTCAGACTCAGATTAGTTTTTCTTTTTTGTTGTTTGTTTATGCAAAAAAGATTTCAGTTGCTACATTGATATGACCAATATATCATATCTCGACCGGTTTTTTATATCCAGATAATGCGAAACGATGAGTTGGTTATTAGTTCTATATTAGTTCTATATCTATATTAGTTCTATAATAGTTATTAGTTCATACTATGGGCTGGTACTTCTTTTTTTGAATCCTAATCCTAAAAAAACCAACGAGTCACACACTAAGCATAGCAATTATATCAAATGATTAATCGAATTTTTATTCAACCTTATAGAATTGTTCATTTTTGTTTTGAGTTAAGAGAAAAAGAATGAAAGAATTTGTCATTTTTTGTTCTATTACTGGATGGATAGAATAGAACTAAAGATAAGTCAAGTAAAGGCCTATTATTCCTCTTCTATAAATATCCAAATTTTGATGCCTAATACCCCATAAATAGTTCGAACTGTATAGGAACAGTAATCAATTTTAGCTCGAATGGTTTGTAGAGGAACCCTTCCTTCTCTGATCCATTCGACACGTGCAATTTCTTTTCCGTCGATACGCCCTGCAATT